TTCAAAATCAAAGAATTAGTCATTAGTCATTAAAAATAGACATCCCGATATCCATATTTAGTCATTCGAGTATATAGCTTTATTAGCATAGAAAAAAGTAATGTATTCTGTACAGTATCTGTATGGTTTATACTTCGGAAGTACCAGACAAAATAGAACGATCTTAGAAGGGATATAATGAAATTACTTGATTGGCTCTTCCCAAAGGAACGATCCGTTTTATTTGATTTTATTTGATTAATGGATCCAACATAACATGATAATTGAATTCAAAAAAAAAAAAAAGAGTGTTCTTACCGCCCTGTGATTTTCAACCAATTATGGGCTTCAATATAATTACCTGGAGTAAGCGATATTGCTTGTTTCCAATATTCAGCAGCTTGATCAGACCAAGCCTCCGCAATTTCAGAATCCCCCTGTCGAATGGCCTGTTCTCCCCGGTCGGAATAGGTGGGCCACTTCCTTCCCTTAGAACCGTACTTGAGAGTTTCCTACCTCATACGGCTCCGCCGCCAATTCTTTTGGTGTCCCATCTTAATCTACCATATCCATAATTGAATGAGATTTCTCGTAAATCTATCCCGGGTTAACCAGAAGAGGTTAATTACATAAGTTTCAAACTCTTATTTTGATCAATAATTCGTTTTATCTTTTCTCCCACCTTCAGAAGAATAGGTACCGTACCCCCTATATCATTAGAATCCTCTGAAAGGTAACTATCTCGGTTTCATATAGAAATTGATATAGAATCTTTGAAAAAGACTTTCCTCCATAAGAAAGAAAGGACTTACTATCTTTGGGATCTGATGCTACACCGCTGCTCAATACCTTAGTAGATCGACTCTATTACATAAGTTGATTCCTAACTTTTATTTTATCTCATATCAAAAGATATGTTATGTAAGCAGTTCTTATTCTATCGGCCAAAAAACCTCTCTAATACCTCTCTAATTGATCTTTACGGCGCTTACCCTATCAATTTAATTAGATCCTTTATCCATGGAATCTAGTATATAGGCCATACCCATTTCTTCATATTTTGGCCTCCATGAAGTCTTTCTTTGCTACAGCTGATAAAAATCGTTGCTTTGGACGATGCATATGTAGAAAGCCCATTTTTTTTCTAGTATTGACTAGCGTATTTGATCTTTCTTTCCTTCTTTCTATAGTGGAGATAGTCGCACGTAATGACAGATCACGGCCATATTATTAAAAGCTTGTGGTAAGAATGGGTTTCGCTCTAGTGCCCGGAAATAATATTCCAAAGCCTTCGTATGTTCCCCGTTGCTTGTGTGGATAAGGCCTATGTTATAGAGTATATAACTTCGATCATAAGGATCAATTTCTAGTCGCGTAGCTTCATAATAATTTTGTAAAGCTTCCGCATAATTTCCTTCGGATTGAGCTGACATCCGTTACGGTCGTTCATTATATTCAAAGAATCTCCGTTTCAGAACCGTACGTGAGACTTTCATCTCATACGGCTCCTCCCTTCTGTGCATAGTAATAAAGGGAATAATCCGTGGAATCAAAAAAGATTGAAATATTCTCATTATGAACTGATGGGGGCTAGTGTTTTTACAAGAAATCTCTAGCCAACCTTCCTGTAAGAGGTCTTTTTCTTAACACCAAACGTGTTGATGCTAGATAGAAATGCTCACTCCAACAATTTCTTTGTCCTCAACGCCCTCTATTTGCTTTGCAGGAATTAGTCACTTCAACGATCTTCGATGGTTATACGGGTATCCAAAAGCACAAACGAGATGGATGTTTGTTGTCCCAACCATTCTTGTTAGTCCCGATCCCAATAAGGAAAAGGGGTATAATAGTATAATATATAACAAAGTTTTCGTGTTGTTGATTCCTAGGTGTAGTGCTTCTTTCCCTATGCGCCGCCTATTGGTACTGGTGGAGTAGGATTAACCTGCAATACAGAACCTATAGGTGTAACCTTTCGCTCAATGCTAAAATCAATAATTGAAGCATCTGAGGTTGCATCAATCGGGGATACACGACAGAAGGAATTGTTCGATCTCTACTAACCCAAACTTCACCTTCACCAAGCGGAAGTTTATTTCAATAATTTTTTTTTTTTTTTTTTGTCCTGAACCATGTCATGTCCCCTTCTCATAAGACTGAAAGAGGCCAAACAAATCTAATCTAATATTTAATTAATATAAATAAAATAATATAAATAAAAAAAAAAAAAACGAATCAAATCACACCATCTCTGTAATAGGTAAATGCCTCTTTTTCTCCTGAAGTTGTCGGAATTATTTGTAATAAGATATTGGCTACAATTGAGGAGGTCTTATCAATAAAATTTCCACTTATCCGAGATCTAGGCATAGTTTACAACCCATTCCATAATTCTTCTCATTATCCTCTCCCTTGAGGGAAAATGCTCCCATAAACAAAGGAATTGTACAGTACGAAATCACATAAAAACGGAGTAATTGTAAAAAAAAAAAAAGACCCCAAAAATTGTCCCTTTTAAGTTAAGACAGGGATAGATAGGAAATATTGGAATCAGATTGGATTTCAGCCCAATGTGGTATTTATGCCAATGAACAGAACTCTTACTCCTCTTTTTAGCGAAGTTAAGGAATCAAAGCATTTTTCCTACAGATTCTGATCTAACTCGAGGAGTTTTTATTTTATTTATTTTGTATTTTATTATAATTATATTATGATCCAAAGAGTAAAAAGAATCAAATAATCATTCCATGATGAAAATAGAATAACCAACCCATCCATTTTTGGTGAATAGCGCGTATACACAAACAATACAATGGAAATATAATATAAAAATCATAGGGCGACCGTGAATTTTTTTATAATGGATCCATGGGGTGGCTCATGAGAAGAGTTGCTGTTGATAAATCTGAATAAACTAGAAATGAATTTTGTAATTCCTACCGACCTCTAAATATAACCATAGTATAAAATACTATAGAGTTAGTGGATTCGTCCCAATTCATTGGTTGTTTAATCCGGTATAAATATCCGAATAAGATGGAGAGGACCGTCGTCTTGACAAAGATGAATAGATAAAGATGAATAGATCATTTTTTTAATTTAATATAATATTAAGTTAATATTCAATAAAAAAAATGTGTTTTTATCCCTCGAGCCTCCAAGGAAGATCTTTGACGGAAAGTTTTTGATTTATAATCGATCGGTCGTACCTTTATTATTATTGCAATAATACAATTCAATACCTTTATTATTATTGCAATAATACAATTCAATAATATGAATGACTCGCTATTCACTGGGTTTCCGGGCAATAATCCTAAGATTCCGCAGGAAAGGTGGCCGAGTGGTTCAAGGCGTAGCACTGGAACTGCTATGTAGGCTTTTGCTTACCGAGGGTTCGAATCCCTCTCTTTCCGGACCTTGACTTACACCAAATTCACCAACGTTACCAACCACAATGTATCAAATAACAATAGATACCCCAAGAGTAGGGCCTTTCCTTTCTAGTGATTCTCTATTGCCAATTACTGTGGTAGATAAAATATCGGAAAGGGTAGACAAGGAATGAGAATCTAATCGCGGATCCACTTGCGATATACAAATGGGGAAAATCCAGATTAAATCCCTTAGCTTAGTTCTATTTACTTTGTTTGGTGAAACCGGGTGGACAAAATTGTCCAAAGCTTAATTATTTTAATTAAGTTTAAGTCTGACGGGAATAATATTCCACGACTAGTAATTCATTGATTTTTAAGCCGATCCATTTACTATCTATTATTTGATTTACTATTCCTTTATAGTGTAATGGGTCAAGAGTCAAATGTTTTGGCAATTCCTCGCGGGGGGATGAATCCACATAATTTTGAATCAGAGCTCTTGATCTTTGTTCATCCCTCGTAGTAATAATATCTCGGGGTTTACACCGATAACTTGGGATATCTACTATATGACCATTAACTAAAATATGTCTATGGTTAACTAATTGTCTAGCTCCAGGAATGGTCGAAGCCATACCCAATCGAAAAAGGATGTTATCCAAACGCATTTCAAGTAGTTGTAGCAAAACTTGACCTGTTGACCCTTTGGCTTTCCCAGCGATACGAACATATCTAAGTAATTGCCGCTCTGTCAGACCATAATGAAAACGCAATTTTTGTTTTTCTTCGAGACGAATACGATATTGAGATCTTTTCGCGGAACGCGGTTGGTTTCTAAGATCCCTTCCGGATCTAGGTCTTTTACTAGTGAGTCCCGGTAAAGCCCCCAGACGGCGTATTTTTTTGAAACGAGGCCCTCGGTAACGAGACATAAAGACTCCTTAATTTTATTGAAATTTTATTTCACAGAATAAAAAAATTAAGACTGAACTAAACGATAAACGAAGCTAAACTCGCTGAAGTACTATAAAGAAGAATGGGATAAATTGTCTCAATAACCGGATTATTTTATAGAGTTATATATAGGAAGTTAAGTATCCCCTTCTTGTTCTGTAGAGATCTAAGAGCTTGAATCCTTTTTTTATTCTTTTTTATTCATAGTTGGGAGTTCCCATAACATACTATGTTGACCCGACATTTGGAGAAAATGGAAGAGTCTTTTCAATTTCTGTCTTTTCAATTTCTCTTGATCTCAAGAAGACATTATCAATCATGGAAAAAAATAGAATAAATGGAAAAGCCGGCTATCGGAATCGAACCGATGACCATCGCATTACAAATGCGATGCTCTAACCCCTGAGCTAAGCGGGCTCACATAACAGAAATAGTGCCTAGGATTTCTGGAAACCACTGGGACTTAGCTATTAGTAATTAGCTTTTTATTTATTTAGCTATTTGTTTTAATATATTATATTAAATTAATAAATAGTAGTTTGTTTTTATTAATATTATATATTAATATTATATTTTTATTTTTAATTTAAAAAATTAAATTCTAATAATTAGCTTATATAGAAATTCTATTTATTTACACTATAGGAATCCCTATAGTATAGGAGATCATTCCTAAGTAAAGGATAAGATAAAGATAAGGCTGCAGTCCAGAGCATAATGAGACATTCCTCTGGTTTCATTCGGAAAGGGAAGGGAGGAGATAAGACGATAAAAAAAAAAGAAGAATGAATATCGACCCTTCCAGTATTCCAAATAGCGCTAAAAAAATAAGGGGGGGAAAGACATATAAATATACGTGACGTGGGATATATCCATCCATATTGAATTGCAGATACATCAATGATAGAATCATTTCTGATTGGATCATATCAAATATGGGTTCGGCACTCCGATAGGGATGAAAGAAGCTGGGCAAGAAATAGAATAGGGGCACACCTATTCCTTATAGGAATAAGAACCTGTATCTAATGAATTCAACGGCTCCAAGATAAATGAAAGAAGGGACAATGCGGTTTCTCTTCTCATAAGGAAGAGAGGGAAGGGGATATGGCGAAATTGGTAGACGCTACGGACTTGATTGGATTGAGCCTTGGTATGGAAACCTACTAAGTGGTAACTTCCAAATTCAGAGAAACCCTGGAATTAAAAATGGGCAATCCTGAGCCAAATCCTGTTTTGAGAAACAAAAAAAAAAAAAAAAAATAGTTCAGAATCAGAATAAAAAAGGATAGGTGCAGAGACTCAACGGAAGCTGTTCTAACAAATAAATGGGGTTGACTTTACTTTACTACATTGGTAGAAGAATCCTTCTATTGAAACTCAAGAGTGGGATGACCCTAGATATGTACGTATATGTACTGAAATATCAAAGATTAATCACGACCCGAATCTATATTTTTTTCTCTATGATAAAAATTTCAGAAGCAGAAGGAAGAATCGAATAGTCAGTGATCAAATCAAATCGACTATCACACCAGAGTCTGATAGATCTTTTTAAGGATTGATTAATCGGGCGAGACGAGAATAAAGATAGAGTCCCATTCTACATGTCAATACTGACAACAATGAAATTTCTAGTAAGAGGAAAATCCGTCGACTTTAGAAATCGTGAGGGTTCAAGTCCCTCTATCCCCAATAAAAGGCCTATTTTACTCCCTAAGCATTTATCCTCTTTTTTTTTCATCAGTGGTTCAAAATTAGATATGTTTTTCACTTACTCTACTCTTTCACAAATGGATCCTACCAGAAATCTTTCTCTCTTCTCACTGTGATAGATATGATATACGTACAAATGCCCATCCATATATGGATGGGCAAAGAATCCCCATTACGGAACCTTTTGCAGTTCATATCATTACTCTTACACTTACATTTACAAAGTCTCCTTTCCTTTTTGAAGATCCAAGAAATTACCGACTTTTTTTAGGTAAGTTAATGCTTTTTGAGTCCCTTTCATTGACGTCCCTTTCATTGACATAGACCCAAGCCTTTTCTTTTAGTGGGATCATGCATCGAGAATGGTCGGGATAGCTCAGTTGGTAGAGCAGAGGACTGAAAATCCTCGTGTCACCAGTTCAAATCTGGTTCCTGGCACGCGGTTAATGTATCTAATAGATAAGATACTCATACAAATGAATCAATAATCAATATGGGTCGGAACCCATATTATATTCGTTAATAGTGTAGAGCATAATACAGATTTATCCATCTAGGTGGATAGATAGACACCCCCATCTTGTAGATGGGTAAACAAAGAGTATATGAGTAAAGAAAAAAAAAAATTGGATTCTGTTCTCTCCTCTTTTTTCTTTGTTTTTTTTTTTCTTTGTTTGTTCATACTGTATCTCCTCCCACACAAAAAGAATGTTAATACTTCATACATATACGAAGTCGAAGTTAGTTGTGCGAAAACCCTAAAAGACTAGTCTAGAGGAGTTGAAAAGACAGGGTTCATTTCAGAGACAGCCCGAAAAATACGATCCTTTTTTTTTTTTTTCTGAATTTCCTATTTTCTTTCTATTTCTTCACTTTCCCTTTTATTATGCGTACGCGGCTTTCTGTGGCCCCATCTAAGCGATGCGCGCGGTACAAAGTTCAGTTCACGGTGCAGAACTCTTTTGATTCATCCTACTGGCTATGCTCATCTGAAATGGGGCTCTTCAAAATTTGAGAATCTAAATGAAGCTTCTTTAGCAGCCCATCCATCGTACGAATGAAAGGCCAGTTACAGTTACTCCGTTTCATCTAAAACAGAACGTAAAATATTCCTTGAATATCAGGAGTCGTATAAGTGAAGATTAGTTTCTTATCATTCAATGAGCATCTTGTATTTCATAGAAATTGGGGGTAATATAATCCTTACGTAAAGGCCAGCCTAGCCAACTTTCGGGCATCAAGATACGTTTCAGGCGTGGATGATTCTCATAAGAGATTCCCAACATATCATAGGATTCCCGTTCTTGAAAGTCTGCGCTTTTCCAAATCCAGAAAACAGACGGGATTCTCGAATTCGTCCTTGGGGCAAATACTTTTATGCATACCTCTTCGGGTTGATCCACACCATACTGTATTCTCGTAAGATGATACACGCTAGCTAACAATCCGCCTGGTGCTACATCATAGGCACACT